AATGGGAAAGAAAAAACGAAAGAAAGGAAAGGGGTTGCTGAGATTCTATTTGGACTATATCTGAAATGAATCTTGCCTATATCCCACCTATCCACTCCTTAAGATCGGACTGTTGGGTTTTCAAACAACTAACTTGAATTTTTGGATATGGGATACGTGTGAAGGATTCATATTTTTTGTTTGAATGAGAAGAGGCACCATAGAAACAAAGAACAAAGAAGCCGAAACAGCATCGAATTCTTTTCTGTCCCTAGACTACAAAAAGAAAGGGAGGTATATCTCTAGACACCTAGATCAAGAAGTATGGGTCGTGGTCTAGACTAGTAACCAATATGTCTGATGATCCATATCGAATTTTTATGAGTATCTATTAGTAACTAGATGCCAGGAACCAGATTTGAACTGGTGACACGAGGATTTTCAGTCCTCTGCTCTACCAGCTGAGCTATCCCGACCCTTCCCGACATATCATACCCATCCTACTACATGGATTAGATCTCTGTCAATTCAAATGAAAGAGAATCAAAAAGCATTACAAATTACAAAGTCTTACCCAGGGAATTGTTGAGATAGTCAACAAGAATACTTTGTAAGTTTCATTAAATTAAGAATCATGATATGTACTGTGAATGATTCAAACAGGGGTTCCTTACTTAGAGATGTTCTTTTGTATGTATATTGTACATCTCAAGGACTTGTGATAAGAGAGGCGCATTTCTGCTCCGATCCAGGTGGCAAAGCGTAGAGTGAATCAGAAACATATTGTAGAATGGAACCGCTGATGAAAAAGAGGATAGAGTTAGGGGGATGGGCCTTTTTTTTTAGTGTGATTGGGGATAGAGGGACTTGAACCCTCACGATTTCTAAAGTCGACGGATTTTCCTCTTACTATAAATTTCATTGTTGTCGGTATTGCTATTGACATGTAGAATGGGACTCTATCTTTATTCTCGTCCGATTAATCAGTTCGTTAAAAGATCTATCAGACTATGGAGTGAATGATTTGATCACTGAATTTGTGGGGATCGATTCACAATAATGCTTACATTTTTCATATAAAAAAAGAAGGATTCGGGGAGGAATTAATATGAATCGTTTGATATTTCAGTATACGTCTGTAGCTAGGTTCATCCTTCATCCCTTCCTTGGAAAGATTCCTCTAGCAACGCAGTCTACCCCATTCGTTAGAACAGCTTCCGTTGAGTCTCTGCACCTATCCTTTCCTTTTTGGATTCTTGTTTTTGGAACCCCCCTTTTTCTGAAAACAGGATTTGGCTCAGGATTGCCCATTTTTGATTCCAGGGTTTCTCTGAATTTGAAAGTTATCACTTAGTAGGTTTCCATACTAAGGCTCAATCCAATCAAGTCCGTAGCGTCTACCAATTTCGCCATATCCCCTTTTTTGTTTTGAAACTAGGATCTCCTTCCCCCGATTTCTTTCTCATTTTTCTTTCATTTTTGCTTATACCGTAACCTTTGAATTCATTAGATAGGATTCTATATCTAAAAAGTTTATCCGTTTACTCCGATTTGATTTCTTATGTTTTTTATCTATCCTTAATCTATCGGAGAACGGGTATTTGGTCCAATCAGAAATGATTCTAGCATTGATGAATCCGCAATTCAACATGGATGGATCTATACCACAGAATATATATGTCTCTTCTTATCATTTTTAACGCGCGGTTTTTTATACTTGAACGGTCAATTCTTTATTGTCTTATCGCTCTGAATGAAACCAGAAGAATGTCTCATTTTTTTTCTGTTCTATATTGTATCCTTAAATTATCTTGATTCTTTATAAGCCTATATCATATAAATAGAAAATAAAAAGAGAAATTCGATTGATTTTCGATTTGATTTCAATTGAAAAAGAATATAAAATTCTATTTGATTGAGATTTCTTGTTAGAGAAGATTCATTCTGAATTCGATTTCTATTATTTCTTCTTTCTATATGCTAGAGGATTTCTGAATACCTAAGATCCTGGCAGTTTGCGGAATTCCTATGCAAAATTTCTGTTATGTGAGCCCGCTTAGCTCAGAGGTTAGAGCATCGCATTTGTAATGCGATGGTCATCGGTTCGATTCCGATAGCCGGCTTTTTTATTGGTTCGATTTGCTACTTTAGAAACATGAATGTCTCCTTGACACCAAGGAATGGACTATTGAAAAGACTTCTTTACCGTCTTTTAAAAAGTAACTGATCTAGTATGTCGTAAGAACTTCCAACTATGAATAAAAAACAAAAGATTCGAGCAGTTAGGAACAAATCAAGAAAAGTATTCTTAAATTGCTATATATACCAAATACCAAAGAGTCTGAATATTGATACAATTCATCTCATTCTTCTTTGTAATAAAGTACTTCAGTAGATTTTGCTTCGTTTATCATTTAGTTCAGTCTTAATTTAGGTTTATTCTTTCAATTGAATTTTCAATAAAAAAAGGAGTCTTTATGTCTCGTTACCGAGGGCCTCGTCTCAAAAAAATAAAGCGTCTGGGGGCTTTACCGGGACTAACTAGGAAAGTGGCTAAACTCCCCTCCGATCGTCAAAAGAGAAAGGACAACAAAAAATCTGAATATGGGAGTCGTCTAGAGGAAAAACAAAAATTGCGTTTTCATTATGGTCTGGCAGAGCGACAATTGCTTAAATACGTTCGTATCGCTGGAAAAACGAAAGGATCAACAGGTCAGGTTTTACTACAATTACTTGAAATGCGTTTGGATAACATAATTTTTCGATTGGGTATGGCTTCGACCATTCCTGGGGCCCGGCAATTAGTGAATCATAGACATATTTTAGTTAATGGTTGTATAGTAGATATCCCAAGTTATCGCTGCAAACCCCGAGATCTTATTACAACGAAGGATAAACAAAAAACCAGAGCTCTCATTCAAAATTCTCTTGCTTCATCCTCCCAGAAGAAATTGCCAGAACATTTAACTCTTCACTCATCCCAATATAAATATAAAGGAGTAGTCAAGCAAATAATAGCTCGTCGTCGGGTTGGTTTGAAAATCGAAGAGTTGCGAGTTGTAGAATATTATTCCCGTCAAACTTGAAACTAACTAAAAGAACAAAACTTCGGAAATTTTGGCCCCCTAATTTAGGCAAAATAAATCGACCTAAGATAGAGAGGTTTTCCAGTTATGTATCATAAACAGATCGGCGAGGGTAGTTGCATTCCTTGGCCGCTCTTTCCAGTATTTTTCCGTATTACAAAACTACAAAAATGAGTAATCGAGAATCTATATCAAAGAAAGATCCACTTGCTGGAAGTATTCGTTGTTATTTGATTTGATACATTGTGGTCAATAAGGTTCGTGAAGTCCGTGAAGGGGCGGAAAGAGAGGGATTCGAACCCTCGGTAAACAAAAGCCTACATAGCAGTTCCAATGCTACGCCTTGGACCGCTCGGCCATCTCTCCTACAAAATATGATGTTCTGATTATGGCCTAGAAACCCGGTGAATCGCGAATGCGAAAATACATATGATGTATCATTCACCATTCCTCTATTTTATTGTCTAAACTCAACTAGAAAAACTATGAATGTTCCTTTGGTCGTTTTGGGAGTACTGATTCAGGCACTTTGGACCCGGATTTCTAGGATGGTCCGGGTCCGACAAGTACTCAAATTCTTGAGACTGATCAATATTATCCCACAGTTGACCGGGTTCGTGGTACTCTCTCGTAATTTCATTCTCTTTTTTTTTTATTTTCACGTTCTGCTCTTGGGTTGCCCCGCAACCTAAGGCCCCCGTAACCTTCACTACTAGGACTATGCCTTCGGAATTCAGGGACTTCCGGGAAGAATATTCAGGGAAAGTACGCAAAACCTTTGGAATAGTTCATCCAATGAATCACGGTACCGAAAACGTGGACTCTCAAGGCAGACCTGGAAAAGGGAAAAGAACTTCCTTTTTGGGCTAACACCTTCCTCTTTACGGTTGAACCCACACAACCACGACATCGATGAGGCTCCTCTCGATCGGCGAGACCAGTCCCCGATTCTATGGGAACAAAATTGCGCCTTTGCCTCCGAGCTGGCACGAACCAAAAGCCAGTTGGGCGGCTTAGCCACGTTATGGCTATATACTCAAAGAGAACTCGTAAGCTCTCGTGATTCATACCGAGAACTCTCTATAACGATCACAGATGCGGAGAAACAGGTTTGGTTTCCTGGTTCCAGGACAATTCTGCCACTCTGTAGGAGAAAAACCTCCGCCTGCATGAGGAAAACCGGGCAGACTAAAAAAAGCTCTGGAGTTATACCTGGAGTCATACGTTGATCGTGCGCCTGAGGTTCCATGTAAGTGGAAGGAAGAATAACCCTAACCAAGAGAAAAAGAGAGCTCCGCGATATAGATCTGACGCATCAATGCGAACACTTCGAAATATCAACTTTTTTCTCAAAGTCAAAGAAAGATTCGTGGCTCGGGGGATCAAAAAATGCATATTTTTTTGATCCCCCGAGTCTTTTTTGTGTGATTTCGTACTGTCCAATTCCTTTGTTTGTGGGATTCTTTTCCCACGAGAGGTAATGAGAAGAATTAGGGAGTGGATTGTGAACTATGCCTAGATCACGGATAAATGGAAATTTTATTGATAAGACCTCCTCAATTGTAGCCAATATCTTATTGCGAATAATTCCGACAACTTCAGGAGAAAAAGAGGCATTTACCTATTACAGAGATGGTGCGATTTGATTCTGTTTATTTACCATTCTTAGTCTTACGCGCGAGTAAAGGCACATGATTCAGGATAGAACGAAAGAAAACAGATTTATATATATTATCTTAAAAGAAACCTGAAAGAAACCTACGCTTCGTGAAGGTGAAGTTTGGAAATAGAACAATTCCTTCTATCGTGTATCCCCGAGTGATGCAGCCTCAGATGCTTCCATTTTCAATTTGAGTATTGAGCGAAAGGTTCCACCTATAGGTTCTTACAAGTCAATCCTACCCCACTAGTACCAATAGGCGGCATAGAGGAAGAAGCACTACACCTAGGAATCAACAACAGGAAAACTTTAGTTATAACTTGCCCCCTTTTCCTTATCGGGATCGGGACTAACAAACAAGAATGGTTGGGACAACAAACATCCATCTCGTTCGTACTTTGGATACCCGTAGAACCATCGAAGTCCGTTGAAGTGACTCATTCCTGGAAATAGGAGGCGTTGAGGACAAAGAAATTGTTGGAGTTACCTTTTTTTCTATCTACCACCAATACGCTGGATGTTAAGAAAAGGCCTCTTGCAGGAAGGCTGGCTAGAGATTTCTTCTAAAAATACTAGCCCCTGTCAGTTCATAATGAGAATCTTGCAATATCTTTTTTTTGATTCCATGGATTCTTATCATTCATTATGTACAGAAGGGAGGAGCCGTATGAGATTGAAATCTCATGTACGGTTCTGGAACGGGGATTATTTGAATAGAATGAACAACCGTAACGGATGTCAGCTCAATCCGAAGGAAATTATGCAGAAGCTTTACATAATTATTATGAAGCTACGCGACTCGAAATTGATCCCTATGATCGAAGTTATATACTCTATAACATAGGCCTTATCCACACAAGCAACGGAGAACATACGAAAGCTTTGGAATATTATTTCCGGGCACTCGAGCGAAACCCCTTCTTACCACAAGCTTTTAATAATATGGCCGTGATCTGTCATTACGTGCGACTATCTCCACTATAGAAAGAGGGAAAGAAAGATCCAATCCGCCAGTAAATACTAGAACGAAAATAGGCTTTCTACATATTTATCGTACAAAGCAACGATTTTTATTAGCTGTAGCAAAGAAAGAGACTTCATAGAAGCCAAAATAGGAAGAAATAAATATGCCTATTAAAGACTAGATTCTATGGATAAAAGCTCTAATTGATGGGGGAAGCGCCGTAAAGATCAATTAGCGAGGGTTTGGGCCGATACAATAAGAACTGCTTTACTTATGTCATGATATGAGATAAAAGTTAGGAATCCACTTATGTAATAGAGTCGATCCACTAAGGTATTCAGCAGCGGTGTAGTATCAAATCCCAAAGAGAGTAAGTCCTTTCTTTCGTAGGGAGGAAAAAAAGTCTTTTTCAAAGATTCTATATAAATTTCGATATGAAACCGAGATAGTTACCTTTCAGAAAATGCTAATGATAGCAGAGATGTCTATGCTTCATTTTTCTGAAGGTGGGAAAAAAGAGAAAACTGAATTCGAAATGAAATCCAAATTCACGTTTGAAGCTCATGGAAATGTATGTAATTAACCTCCTCTGGGTAACCCGAGAAACAAAACAAAAATGGGATTGATTTACGAGAAATCTTATTTCATTAGTCTAGGGGAGATTAAGATGGGATACCAAAATAATTGACTGCTGAGGCTGAGCCGTATGAGTTAGGAAACTCTCAAGTACGGTTCTAAGGGAAGGAATTAACCCACCTATTCTGACCGAGGAGAACAGGCCATTCGCCAGGGAGATTCTGAAATTGCGGAGGCTTGGTCCAATCAAGCTGCTGAGTATTGGAAACAAGCTATAGCACTTACTCCAGGGAATTATATTGAAGCATATAATTGGTTGAAGATCACGAGACGCTTTGAATTTGAATAAGAACACTCTCTTTTTTTTGTTTCTTGGATCCATCCCTAAAATCCAATAGATCATTCCTCTGGGAAGAGATAATCATGGAATTTTATTATATCTCTTCTAATTCTAAGATCGTTCTATTTGATACCTCGTAGCGATAAACGCTACCCGACCGAATCTATCCCTATCCGCTATTCAAACTCAAAAAAAAGTCCTTTGAATGATTCAATTTCCATATGGATACCGGGATATCTTTTATGAATGACTAATGAGTGCTCCGATGATTTGGAAAAGAGGACTCGTCATATGTTCTGTGTAAGATAAATCGAGGAAGTAGTTCTATCTAGGCAGTTATCCATTGCGATATGAATACACTAGATTGCATTGCACCCAAAAATCTTTTTTGTGTCAAGTCGCAGGTTTCCAAGCTTCCAAAGGTCCGTTGAGCGCCTCAGGGCTATGTCATAATAGATCCGAACACTTGCCCCAGATCGACTTCCCGATCATAATTGTTCTAGTAAATAACTAAAGAAACTAGATAGCTGGGAGATAGAAAGGAACAAATTAGAAATAGATCTCAGAGGTTTCCTAATTACTTGACTGTTGGCGGGTTTCTTTGTATGTGTTGTCCGGAAAGAGGAGGACTCAATGATTATTCGTTCGCCGGAACCAGAAGTGAAAATTTTGGTGGATAGGGATCCCGTAAAAACGTCTTTCGAGGAATGGGCCAGACCCGGTCATTTCTCAAGAACAATAGCTAAGGGACCAGATACTACCACTTGGATCTGGAACTTACATGCCGATGCTCACGATTTCGATAGTCATACTAGTGATTTGGAGGAGATCTCTCGAAAAGTATTTAGTGCCCATTTTGGTCAACTCTCTATCATATTTCTTTGGCTGAGTGGCA